CTAAAGCGGCGGATTGCTAATCCGTTGTACGAGTTATTCGTACCGAGGGTTCGAATCCCTCTCTTTCCGTTGATGGCTTTATTTTCTAAAATTTCGTAAATTCTTTGTTCTTAGTGAAACATGTGGAATAGCTAAAATCCTAAGAAAATGTAAAAAGAAAAAATTTTTATTTTATTCTTCACGCCCAGGATTACGTCCCGGATCATTCGATAGGAATCCAAAGATAAAGAGAGAAACAAAAAATATTACTACTGTGTAAACGAAAAGTTTAAGAGTAAGCATTACACAATCTCCAAGATAAATTTTCGGAAAAAAAAAGAGAATAGATCCTTCATTTTTACCACATATCCTATTTTGATACCAATAAATGAGGCTTTTCTATTTCTAGAAAAGAATTTCCAGATTTGCATCTCAACAATTAAATATTGTTGGAGAGAACCCTAAAATAGGTTTTTAAATAGAAATTCTGGGGTAAAAAAATGAAGTAACTCGGATTTATTGCGACTATCCAAGAATTTCAATGTTTGAATCAAGAGTTCATACTGTAAAACGGATCTAATCTTATTCGACTTTTCTCTAATAAATCATGAATTTTCTAGGATTTTATTAAAGATCTTATCGAAAACTTACAGCAGCTTGCCAAACAAAGGCTAAGAGAAAAAAAAACAAAGGTATGACTGGCATAAAATCTACGATTGGGTTCAAAAAAGCATAGGCCTCGGGCAATTTGCCTAAGAAAAAACTACTCGAATAAAGGGCAGAATTAAGACAGATCAAACTAAAGATATTTAGCATAACAGACATTTTGTTCTTGCAGATAATTGCATTTTGATTGAATTGTGGATATAAGGAAAAAGAAAGTCAGTAAGGTAGACAAAAAAATCCTTCTTTAAACCCACCCAATCAAAAATCTTCTCATTCTCAATGAGAAATAGAAGAAATCATATTTTCATACAATATCTTAATTGAATTATATGTAATGATCAATAAATTCAGTTAAGTTCTCTATCTACACTTAGCAAAAGCACAGGAATCTATTCTATAGATATTTGGACTGCAGTTGACAAACAACCAATATTAATAATATTTAATATAATTTATAATTGTATTATTAGTCTTGAATAGAAATGGGGCGTGGCCAAGTGGTAAGGCAACGGGTTTTGGTCCCGTTATTCGGAGGTTCGAATCCTTCCGTCCCAGAGCATATCCAATCTCAAACAAAAATGTTTTGAACAAATATCCAAATGTTAAATAGACAAATATATATTTAATCTATTCCGTAACGTAAATAAGGGAGCCCTAATTAGGTATTTTTGTTTGGACCTAATGAAAAATAGAAAATCTATGTAATGGTTGAGACATAGGATAATTGAAAAATTTATTTGTTTTATATAAAAATTAGAGATAGAGAAGAAAAGGGCATAAATTGCAATATCTATGCACCAATTGAACCAATGACTATTCATGATTCCATAATTGAATCAACCCCATACCCTTTACTAAATTAACTAAATTAGAGGAATGTTATGGTAAAACTTCGTTTGAAACGGTGTGGTAGAAAGCAACGTGCGACTTGAAAGACATGATCCGCTGTGGATGTAAGAATCCACCATTTTATATAGGAATAAAGGTGCTCTTCGCTCGACATCATTTGTTCTGTTCCACAGCAACCCCGCTTTTGTTGGGTTGTAATGTAAATAGTGCATGATGAAGCTCGAGTAAAAAAGAAAGTATTCATTCATTTTTCGGGGCAAGGATCTAGGGTTAATGCCAATCAATAAATTGAACAACTTCGTAAATATATCTTCGATATCAAAATCGAAAGAATCCACTTCGAGCAAGTTCCCAATTTAAAAGGACATTTTGTTGGAATTAATCAAACCTTTTCGATACAAAGTGTATCATTCGGAATCAGTCGTCCACAGGATTCTTTGATAAAAAGAAATCACAAAAAAGGGTATGTTGCTGCCATTTTGAAAGGATTAAAAAACACCGAAGTAATGTCTAAACCTAATGATTTAAAACAAAGATAAAGGATCCTAGAACAAGGAAACACCTTTTAAATTGTCTCAATAACGGAATCAGATTAAAGAATATAAATAGATTTGAAACGAGACAAACAAAAAGGGGTAAAGACTACTCAATAAATAAAGATTTTTCTTTGAACTATTTAACAGTTATTCAACTTGAGTTATGAGTATGAATGGATGGTTTCATTTTTTAAGAAGGAAGAAGAAAAGGGTGAATGGAATTAAATAAGAGTCTAATTCATTTTAGGATTTTATGGAATCATTTGTCATTTATTAGAATTCCATACACAGACAAAACTTCAAACCAAATCATTTTATCTTGAGCCGTACGAGGAAAAAACTTCCTATACGTTTCTCGGGGGGGGTATTGTTTATCTATATCTATCCCAATGACCCGTCTATCGAATCATTGCAATTGATGTTCGATCCCGAAGAGAAGGAAAAGATCTTCAGAAAGTGGGTTTTTATGA